AATAAATACAATACATTGAAGAACAAAATTTGTACAGATTCACAAAGTTGATAGGAACTAATAAAAAAAGAGATATTGAGATATTTCTGAATAATTCACGAATATTATTATTTCTATTCTGGTTTCTTAGTTACTTTGACTGGATAAATTTTATCCATGGAACCAATAAGTCATAATTCGTTGGTTGATTGTATCATTAACTATTTCTTTATTTATTTTTTTTTGTTTTTGTGCGAGGAACTTATCATGAATCCACTGATTTCTGCCGCTTCCGTTATTGCTGCTGGATTGGCCGTTGGGCTTGCTTCTATTGGACCTGGAGTTGGTCAAGGTACTGCTGCGGGACAAGCTGTAGAAGGGATCGCGAGACAACCAGAGGCAGAGGGAAAAATACGAGGTACTTTATTGCTTAGTCTGGCTTTTATGGAAGCTTTAACAATTTATGGACTGGTTGTGGCATTAGCACTTTTATTTGCGAATCCCTTTGTTTAATCCTACAAACTAAAAATACATATAGTTTTAGTTTTTTTTCTTTGGATTTTCTGCTCTTGCTTTTTTTCGAATTATATTCATATTTCCATTTCTTATTCGTTCGGACAACAGCCCCATCTAAAGGACTTGATTGGGGGAGGAGAATTTGGCACACCAATTTTCTTTCTTCCTTTACTCTCGTGGAACTTTTTTTAAGAAGTATTGCAACAAAAGATATATTTTGAAACTCATATAAGACCCGATACCTAATTCTAATAAGTACCATTCTTATTGATAATTTACAATTGAGAAAAAAATACATTATATATAAATCACTATTATTTATTTAAAAAAAAAATACTAAAATAAAATAGAGTAATAAATAATAGAATAAATAAAAAAGAGAGATAATTAGTCTTATCTATAAGAATACGAAAGAGGAGATCATATGAAAAATGTAACCGATTCTTTCATTTCCTTGAGTTATTGGGCCTTTGCCGGAAGTTTCGGGTTTAATACCGATATTTTTGCAACAAATCCAATAAATCTAAGTGTAGTACTTGGTGTATTGATTTTTTTTGGAAAGGGAGTGTGTGCGAGTTGTTTATTTCAAGAATCGGCTGGATCCGACCAACTGCACTTTATTTTTTGGTATAACTAGGCAAGAAAAGGTGCATTATTCCGCGAATTACTTCTGAATAAATTACGAAATCATATTTAAGAACCATAGCATTTCGTGAGTCATTGGTAAATCTACTTTGATTCTCTATCAACCAATAATGCGGAACCATTAACAGGGTTAAAGCTAAAACGTTTGAAGTCCAGATATAAGCATGGTACTCTTTCTACTACTATTTTAATATATAAAAGGTTTCAAAATAAAGAGTTGGTATTTTTTTTTCGATATAAAACACTCATGTCGAAAAAAAATTGATTTGAACCTTTTATTTAATTGGAAAAAATTATAAAAAGGGGGTAGTGGGTATTTCAACTCTCCACTTTTTTTTTTTATCTTTTTTATCCAATGCTAAATTGATGACCTACGTATAAAGTAAGAGAAATTCTTTGGATTTGAAGAAAAAAAAAGAAACAACTTTGCTGACAATTTTTTGTTTGGTCAGAAGAGTCCTCCGAATATTATTTTCTTGGATTTTTTAATTTAAATATATATTTGAACATAAATAGAGATATAGAAGACAGGCTCATTACATTAAAAATTAAAAAAAGATATTAAAATTCTCGTAACGTAAGTATTATAAGTAATTGAGCGTGAGAGCCAAATGAATTGAAAGATTCGTGTTTGGTTCGGGAAGGGGTCGTGGAAGTTTTGAAATGAATGGAAAGATAATCTACTTTCATTAAATGATTTATTAGATAATCGAAAACAGAGGATTTTGAAAACTATTCAAAATTCAGAAGAACTGCGCGGGGGGGCCCTAGAACAGCTGGAAAAAGCCCGATCCCGCTTACGAAAAGTAGAAAAGGAAGCGGATCAATTTCGAGTAAATGGATATTCTGAGATAGAACGAGAAAAATTTAATTTGATTAATTCAACTTCTAAGACTTTGGAACAATTAGAAAATTACAAAAACGAAACTATTCATTTTGAACAACAAAGAGCAATTTCCCAAGTTCGACAACGGGTTTTCCAACAAGCCTTACAAGGAGCTCTAGGAACTCTGAATAGTTGTTTGAACAACGAATTACATTTACGTACCATCAGTACTAATATTGGCATGTTTGGAACAATGAAAGAAATAACGGATTAGTCCTTCTATATACAGGCATTATTTTTTTTTCTTTCAAAAAAAAAAATAATTAAATAACGAAATACTGATGGTAACCCTTCGAGCCGATGAAATTAGTAATATTATCCGTGAACGTATTGAACAATATAATAGAGAAGTAACGATTTTAAATACCGGTACCGTACTTCAAGTAGGCGATGGTATTGCTCGTATTTATGGTCTTGATGAAGTAATGGCAGGTGAATTAGTAGAATTTGAAGAGGGTACCGTAGGAATTGCTC